GACAAAAGTACAGTTTCCGCAGCTGTAGATGGATGCTTTGGTAGTATAACCACAGGTTATTGTTTCAGAAAGAAACTATCTATATGAGGATGCTCTAAACGCCAAAAACTATGGGCGCATCTTTACTTGCCTTAAACACACCGCTCGTCACGCGAGATAAAACATTATAACGAATATTGGTAGAGCGTGGATAGGTTCCCGTGAGGATAGATATGAAATAGATATTCTTGAAAGAGATAACTAAACATGATATAAAAACTAATATAATAGTTTTCTAGTTTATATAAAAACTAGGGTAAACGGCGGCTGTAATCTGACGGTCCAAAGGTAGCAAAATTCCTTGTCGGGTAAATTCCGTCCTGCATGAATGGTGTAACGACTTTCCTAATGTCTCTAATGTAAGACTTTTTTAAATAGAAATATCCTTGAATATGAGGAACCCTATGGCCCGACGGTAAGACCCTGAGCACCTTTACTTCCCTTATAAACAAAAACTAAGTGTGGAGAGAATCATCTTTGTAACTCACCATTTGGAAATCGAGAGAGAAGCCACTAGTTGTCTATATGAATCGTGGACAATTCTTTGCCTGGAGGTTGTAATGGTCCGTACAGTAGTATGTAAGAGGAATGTTGGAGGTAAGAGACTAACGGTGGAGCACAAAGTTTCATTCGAAAGTACACGCTAAACCTTACCATGCATAAAAACTAAAAATTAAATAAAAAATTTTTGGTATTGCATGCCTGGTGTCATAAAAACTTTTTAACCATACATGAGATCGCTTATCTGGACCAATAGAAGCTGTGAGATAACTACATTAAAGGAACTTGACAGGCAATAAAATATGATTTCTACTACTACATCAACAAATGTATGCTTGGAAGCTGTTCTCAAAAACTTAGTTTTTGCATAATCCAGTCAGGGATACTTTGCATTATCCTATGCTCTATTACATCACAGTTAGTTTTTGAAATGACCGGTATTTACGAATCTTATCACCAGGGATAGCTGAATCTATTAAATTTCCGTTACTAAAGTCAGCATAGTCAATTTGAAGGAATTTTATCTTTAACAAGTTATACTTTGTTTTTTAGTAAAGTTCAAGTGAGTTCGCATGTTTACGAGATCCCCTAATCTTAATTATAAAGTATAGAAAGTGAAGTGAATTACTAACCAGATAGCTTCTACAAAATGCCAGTATACTAGAGCATAAGACTCTAGTTGAGGTAATACCATAATACTAGATGAAGTATATGTTCTAACTTGAGTATTTGTATTATATTGTAAGCTACCTTTGAAGAATGTGAAGAATAGTAGGATTGCACCAACTAATACATGTGAGAAATGTAGTCCTGTAATCCATAGTAAATAAGTACCTAATACTCCATCATTAATAGAGATTGCTAAACCTAAATACTCACAAACTTGGATGCTAGTGAAGCATAAAGCAATGATTACTAGAGCAAAGAAACCTCTTTGAATATTTAAGGTGATAGCTTTTTCTGAGGTTAGAAAACCATAACCTAGAATGACACTAGCACTAGATAGTAAGAATGTAATAGTTACAATAAGTCCTCTACTAGAGATAGATACTAATCCTTCTGTAGGACTGAATAGAGTTGTATCAGTTACATAACTAGGTGATAGGATACTTGTATAAGCACCCCAGAAGAAACTAACGAATAATAGTAACTCAGTACTAATAACACCTAAACAAATTGATGAGACCATAGAAGCTGAGGTTGTACCAACTTCTCTGAAGGTATAGTTAAATAGTAAGAATACAGTAAATAGAAATGGAGAGAATAAGAAACCTACAGTGAAATATCTTAAAGTAGTTGCATATAGGAAGGAAATTTTAGTAAAAATTCTTAAATATGAGCAATTTGATACTAACTTTTTATAAAAAACGAGTCAAATCTCAAAGCACTAGAAGACATGTGATCTAATTTATCTAACTGGAAGATTGCAAAATCGGACCGGACCTGAGAATGTTAAACAATTCTTGGATGATTCGTAATTAGTGGTTAAATGTCAATCATACATGATGATTTTAGGTTTTCTATGAAATCTATTCAGAAGAGAATTTAACAAAAACTATTATACAGTTTTTTAGGACATGCAGTAACCTTTCCGGTTGTTTCCATCTCGACTCTACAGTTTAACTTATGGAGTCCCTTTTTGTAAAAAACAGTACAAAGTTGAACTGAGGCTGAGTCTCTATGCCGAATGAGGAGCACTGGATTGGATACCCAGGTACCAGCGCTTCCATTAATAAGAAAGTAATAATGTTTGAATAGTTTGGCATTTCGTAGTGTAGTTAAAAAACGGAAAGCGTCTGTTGGATTCAAACGTAAGACACTGCTAACTTTGATGAGGAGGTATAGTTTATGACATCTGCCCGGTACCCTAAAAAATAGGTTTTTAACACGTCAATACATTCTCTTAACTTGCTGAGTGCTTGTGCGATAATTATATCATATTTTTTAGACGCTAACTTCCCGGCTAAACTTCCCTTAGTTTTTCTAAGAAACACACTTCCCTTCTCGCCAGTTTTTGGCTAATTTTTAACTTTTTGAACCAGCCTGGGATCATAAAATTCAGCCAGGGACCGTTCTATTATAAGTATGGCACGCGCTTGGATTCAGTGTCCAGGACTACCTGGCGCTTAGTAACGATTCCGTCTTCCAGCTGCCAATTTTTATTTCAAACGTTCCACTACCAAATTATATCCATCTGTTCCAAATGTTCAGGGGTGTATGTAAGTAGTTTTTATTTTTGACAGCGGTTAACCTTTCCTTTTCCTTACGTACTCTAGCCATAGAAATACCTCTATTTAAAACAAGACTCATTTTTTGTTCAGCCACTGGTTCACCATCAACTACCTTGTTTCGACTTCGCACCGACTGTGTTTTTTTAACGTATCTTTTTTATTAATAAAATATCTTTTTTATTGAGGATTTTTCCAAATCTCTTTATGGTCTGTCACCACAAATTCTAGAGAAACCAAAATTTCTTTTTTCAGGAGCAAACCGTTAAAATCGAAGGCATTCAATTTTTACTGAAAAAAGATAGCGTTATAGCTCAATTTTTTATTTGCCTAACGAGTCGCTCAAGGAAGATTTGATCCTTTTTTTTAAAATAAGGCGAACATGAAACTTCACATGATATTTCGTGCTTTAGTTATACAACCAACTAATTTTTTAAAATGGCAGATAGGGAACAAACTGCCTCAAGACGTTCTTAACCCAGCTCACGTATCACATATCACGGTGAACTCTCGTTCCTAATTGAACCTTCTTCAAGTACAAGGGTGTGATGAGCCGACATGGAGGTGTTAATAGAATTCAAGGATCAGAGCTCCTGAAATTCTACGACCTGTTATCCCCGGCGTACCTTTTTACCGATAGAGTAACATGTTTTATTTATCTCCCGTTTTATCTTTGTATGGATTTCACGGTCAACTCTTGTTTTAGAAAATTAAAGAATATAGAATAAATACAGTACTAATAGAACCAATAGAACACATTGTGTTCAGATAAGTTATATAATCAGCATAATCAGGAATTCTACGTGGCATAACATTAAAACCTAATAAGTGCATTGGTAAGAATGTTAATAGAATACTAAATAAGAATACGACAGACCATACTTTTAAGTATGGAGAATCTGACACATTTCTAATAAATACATTTGCTGTATAACCAAACATTGATTCTTGGAAATAGAAGAATCCACAAATTAATCCAATAATTGCACCAAGAGATAATACGAAATGGAAGTGAGCAATTACATAATAAGTATCATGTAGAGCAACATCTACAGCAGTATTACCTAAAACTACACCAGTTGTACCTCCAAGAGTAAATAATAAGATAAAACTTAGAGCATACCAGATATCTAATGAAATTGTACTAAATGGATTACCCATATAAGTACTTAACCAATTGAAAATTTTGGTACCTGTAGGAATTGCAATCATCATTGTTATAGCTGAGAAATATGCTCTAGTATCTGTTTCGAGACCTACTGTCATCATATGGTGTGCCCAGACTAATGAACCTAACACAGTAATACATCCCATGGCTAGAATCATTGAAGGTCCTCCGAATACTAGTTTACCTGCAGAAGTAGATAATGTTTGAGAGATAACACCAAAAGCAGGTAAAATGATAATATATACTTCTGGATGTCCGAAGAACCAGAATAGGTGTTGGTATAGTACTGGATCACCATTAAAAGCGGCATCGTAGAATTGAGTATTTAGATGTAAGTCTAAGACTAACATTAGTAAACCACCTGTAAGAATTGGAAGTGTAGCAAGTAACATAATGGCTGTAAATACAATAGCCCAAGTAAATAGACACCATGGTTTTGCACCATTTGTCACACCTAAGACAGCAATTGTAGTTAAGAAATTTACAGAAGATAAGAAACTAGAGATACCTGAAATAGCTAAACCAAATACAATTAAATCTACTGAAGTTGGAGATAGTGACATTAATGATGTACTTAAAGGAGGGTAAAGTGTCCAACCAATACCGGATCCAAACTCAGAGATTAATGAAGTACTTACTATAACCCATGCAATTGGTACTAGTAATAGTGATACACAATTGACTCTAGGGAAAGCCACTTCGGAAGCTCCTAGGTAGATAGGTAAGAAATAGTTACCAAATCCACCATATAAACCTGGCATAACTACAAAGAAAATCATAATAGCACCATGTAGTGTGAATGCTAAATTATAGAAATTTTGATTTTCTAATGCAATAATACGTAATCCGGAGCAACTAAGTTCAAGTCTAATTAATAATGAAAGTAGTGTACCTACAATTGAGAAAAAGAAAGCAAACCATACATAGTAAATACCTAATTCTTTATGGTTTGCAGCAGTTAGAATACTGGAATTAATATATAATTGTTGAAATTTTTTATATATAATTATTTTTTCTCATAATTATAATCAACTAGCTAATTATAATTTAAATAAACTAAATGTACTTAAAAGATAGATGAAGGTAAAGAATCTACCATAAGAAATAAATACTTCTTGAGGTAATTGAGCACCAACAATAATAAGAGCAATAAATGAATAGATATAAATAATACTCCAAGATGTTGCACAATTTCTTGAAGAGAATTGTTGACGTAAGTTTACTACACTAGTAAGTGATCTAACCTCACTTAGTAGTAGTAATAATAGGATACTACCTGCAAGAAGTAATAGTCCTCCAGTTTTACTTGGAATAACTTTTAAGATAGCATAGTATGCTAAGAAATACCATTCTGGTACAATTTGTAATGGTGTTACAAATCTATTCACAGGAATACTATTATCTGGATGAGATAATTCAATTAACCCAAAGAATGATTGAGCTAATAGGAATAAAATTAGATAATTAAAGCCTTTACCATCTGTGCTTAACATATGAGGGTAGAATGGTATTTTTAATGCAGTTTCTGTACCTAATGGATTACTAGAACCATTAAGATGTAGATAGAAAATATGTAATACTACAAGTACAAGAGCTACAAATGGTAACACAAAGTGTAGTACAAAGAATCTTTTTAGAGTAGGATTATCTACATAGAAACCTCCTAATAACCAAGTTACAAGGTATGGAATTGGTGATAATAGATTACAAATAACGGTAGCACCCCAGAAACTCATTTGACCCCATGGTAAGACATAACCTAAGAATCCTGTTGCAATGGAGATGAAATAAATGATCAATCCTGTAATCCATGTTAGACTTAAATATGTATAGCTACTCATCACTAGAGCTCTGAGAATATGTAGGAATAGACATAAGAATACACAGGATGCTCCAGTAGCATGTAAAAATCTAAACTCCCAACCGAAAGACACCTCTCTAATAATATGTTGTACACTAGCAAAGGCATGTGACATTTCACTAGTATATCTAGATGCTAATAATAACCCTGTTACGATTTGAACTACAAAAGAAATTCCTAGTAAGAAACCAAAATTCCAAAGAAAGTTCATATTAGTTGGACATGGGTATGATTGTATATGTGATCTAACTTGAGACATAATAAACATAAACGAGTTCAGTTGGCCTGGCATCTGTTTCTTTTCAGAACGAACGCTTTTTACGCCTGGTATGGATGGATAACACTCGGCTCTTCAATAGTATGACCGCTGCTGCTGGGACTTTGTCTCTTGTGACCTTCTAAGTAACCATCAAGCCTTGGTTTTTGTAGCACAAAAATAACCCAGGCAATTGGATCGTGTTGGCTAGGTGTACTGGTTTTTTAAGAAATTCTATTTTAAATA